ACTCATGGATGCTTCCATTACTGACAGATACATCAAGAGAGGTCGACCGCGGGGGAGGATTGAGTAGATATTTCTTAACTTTGTCAAACGCCTTTTGTCAACCCCAGTTCCTTGTGTCTATCTTTTCTGAAAGGCGGGGTATTCTTTATTTTCTGAGCAGTTTAAAGATCGGCTCACAGATGGGTGTGAGCTGGGCAATGAACCTGCTGATGTATTGTAGCCTGCCCCAAAAAGCCCAGATTTATTTCTCTATCTTTGGTACCGGCATGTCGATAATTGCTTTGGCTTTTGCAGGTCGACTTCGATTTGTCTTCTGCTGACAATGAACCCGAGTAGCTTACCTGACAAAGCACCAAACCTCCTCCCGGCTTTTTTTTCGGATGAAGACGAAGACTGTATTTCCGCAATCTGTCAAACACTTTCTTCAAATTCACGGTCTTCTTAAGCCGCGATCATGTCATCGACATAGACCTCCATTTCCTTGTGAATCATATCATGAAACTGCGCTGTTATGGCTCGCTGGTACGTCGCCCCGGCATTCTTTAGACCAAACGGCATCACCTTGTAACCGAACGCGCCCTCCTATCTGATATGGTGATAAACGCTCTGTCTTCCTCGGCCATCTTGATATAACCAGATCAAGATGGGGATTGACATATTAGAAACCCAGTTGTAACATCTTTATATATCGTACTGTAAGAGTGTCATTCTAGTCCGTACCGTTGGTTCACTCTTTTAATCATCTAGATTACGCCGGTGTTCAGTGCAGATCGAAAAGAATGCTATTTCCTGTGAGATTCCCATGTCTTTCTTGGTTGGACCAACCCAACCAGCGATTTCTTACAAGTCTTTCATCTTTTTTGGGGGGAGCAGAGCAGTCAAAAAATGAACCAAACCAAATGATTGTAAAAGTGCTAGAATGGATATTCCTCACAATTGCTCCTTGTGATGCAGCGGAACCATGGCAATTAGGATTTCAAGACGCAGCAACCCCTATGATGGAAGGAATAATGGACTTACATCACGATATCTTTTTCTTCCTCATTCTTATTTTGGTTTTCGTATCACGGATCTTGGTTCGCGCTTTATGGCATTTCCACTATAAAAAAAATCCAATCCCGCAAAGGATTGTTCATGGAACTACTATCGAGATTCTTCGGACCATATTTCCTAGTATCATCCCGATGTTCATTGCTATACCATCATTTGCTCTGTTATACTCAATGGACGAGGTAGTAGTCGATCCAGCCATTACTATCAAAGCTATTGGACATCAATGGTATCGGACTTATGAGTATTCAGACTATAACAGTTCCGATGAACAGTCACTCACTTTTGACAGTTATACGATTCCAGAAGATGATCTAGAATTGGGTCAATCACGTTTATTAGAAGTGGACAATAGAGTGGTTGTACCAGCCAAAACTCATCTACGTATTATTGTAACACCTGCTGATGTACCTCATAGTTGGGCTGTACCTTCCTCAGGTGTCAAATGTGATGCTGTACCTGGTCGTTTAAATCAGATCTCTATTTCGGTACAACGAGAAGGAGTTTACTATGGTCAGTGCAGTGAGATTTGTGGAACTAATCATGCCTTTACGCCTATCGTCGTAGAAGCTGTTCCTAGGAAAGATTATGGTTCTCGGGTATCTAATCAATTAATCCCCCAAACCGGGGAAGCTTAAGCAGAAATGAAAGAGTAGGGTGAGGCACGGGGGGGAAGCCACTAAATTGAAGGCTTCGCTCGCTCGACCGCTCGTTTAGTAAACTACGAGTGGAATGCATAAGCCCCTTTAGAGATAGGGGCGAGTACTACACAAGCTCGTAAGTAAAGTACGGAACGAGCCTTGGCTACGAAGCAGAGCGACCTCGTCTTGCTTGCTTCTGGCGAAGCTTCTAGCACTAGAGAATAGGCATTCTTGTATGGTAGGAATACTCGTTTTTAGGCCGACCACTACATAGGAGCGATAGCGAAGCCAAGCCGTATAAAGGCGAGCAGCCCTTATAGCAATAGCAAACGGCCTACTTATAGCCTCCCGGAGAATCCACTTTTTTTCGGGTGTCTCATGTCTCAGAGCGCGGTGAACACGGGTTATGACAATAAATACGGTGTTTCTGGCCCCTGGCAAGAAGATATTTGTCGAAGTTGGCGACCCAAGACAACGAAAAAGAGTAACCGACGGGAGCTCAATCAGAAGATGTTTATAGAAGGTGAGGAGCTGGTCGGGATGTTCCGCTGGTGGCAACGCCGTGAGATAGCTCGGTTCCTATAGATCTACATCTACATGTGCGACGAGTGACGTGCTATCTTTTGAGTTCCATTCTACTCGTGTAGACTTAATATGCTATTAATTTCATAGCTTTCATAGGGTTGCAACAAGCACCGATCTTTAGGGCGGCTTTCTATGAATAATTCCTCTTCAAGGCATAATATTAAATATTGAGAATGCTCATTGACTTGGAATAAGTTCGGCAGCGGATCACGAAATCTTGGTGA